ACGCAACGATGATTTTTTTCTACAAACCATAAAGATATTGGTACCTTATATTTTATATTTGGTGCATGAGCCGGAATAGTTGGTACATCCCTAAGACTTGTTATTCGAGCAGAACTTGGTCAACCAGGAAGTCTAATTGGAGATGATCAAATTTATAATGTTGTTGTTACAGCGCATGCATTCGTAATAATTTTCTTCATGGTTATGCCTATTATAATTGGAGGATTCGGAAATTGATTAGTGCCTCTAATATTAGGAGCTCCAGATATAGCCTTTCCCCGTATAAATAATATAAGATTTTGACTTCTCCCCCCTTCTCTCACCTTACTTCTAATAAGAGGTATAGTTGAAAGTGGTGTTGGAACCGGATGAACTGTTTACCCACCACTATCAGCTGCAATTGCACACGCCGGTGCATCTGTAGATATAGGAATTTTTTCTCTCCATTTAGCTGGGGTTTCTTCAATTCTAGGTGCTGTAAATTTTATTACCACAGTTATTAACATACGAGCTGTAGGAATAACTATAGACCGTATACCTTTATTCGTTTGATCTGTCTTTATTACTGCTATTCTTTTACTTTTATCACTTCCCGTATTAGCAGGAGCAATTACTATGCTTTTAACTGATCGAAACCTAAACACCTCATTTTTCGACCCTGCAGGAGGTGGGGATCCTATCTTATATCAACATTTATTCTGATTTTTCGGGCACCCTGAAGTTTATATTCTTATTTTACCAGCTTTTGGAATAATCTCTCACATTGTTAGACAAGAATCAGGTAAAAAAGAATCATTTGGTACATTAGGTATAATTTACGCTATACTTGCCATTGGAATCTTAGGATTTATTGTTTGAGCACACCACATATTTACTGTTGGAATGGATGTTGATACACGTGCCTATTTCACCTCGGCCACCATAATTATTGCCGTGCCTACAGGAATTAAAATTTTCAGATGACTTGGTACACTTCATGGCACACAGTTGAACTATAGACCTTCCTTAACATGAGCACTAGGATTTATTTTTCTTTTCACAGTGGGGGGTCTTACAGGTGTTGTTTTAGCTAACTCTTCCATTGATATTATTCTACATGATACTTACTATGTTGTCGCCCATTTCCACTATGTTTTATCCATAGGGGCTGTATTTGGAATTTTCGCTGGTATTGCACATTGATTCCCTCTGTTTACCGGACTATCATTAAATCCTAAATGATTAAAAATCCACTTCTTAACTATGTTTATTGGTGTTAATATTACATTTTTTCCTCAACATTTCTTAGGTCTAAATGGTATGCCCCGACGATATTCTGACTATCCAGATGCCTACACAGCCTGAAATGTTATATCATCAATAGGATCTTTAATTTCCCTAGTTGCAGTCCTAGGATTTATCATGGTAGTTTGAGAAGCACTTGTAGCATCTCGGCCTGTTATTTTCTCTTTATTTTTACCCTCTTCTATTGAGTGAAAACACAATTATCCTCCTGCCGATCATAGATATATAGAAATCCCTATACTATCATCTAACTAATTGAAGTAGCAAAAATAATGCGCAGGATTTAAGCTTCTGAGATGAAAATTAGATTTTCCTTCAATATACTAAAATAGCAAAAATAATGCGCAGGATTTAGGTTCCTGAGATGGAAGTCCTCTTTCTTTTAGTATAACAAATGCCAACATGAGGTAATCTAGGATTCCAAGATAGAGCTTCCCCCCTTATAGAACAATTAACTTTCTTCCACGATCACGCTATAATTGTTTTAATTTTAATTACAACTTTTGTAGGATACATAATAGCTTCACTTTTCTTTAATTCTCTAACAAATCGATTCTTATTAGAAAATCAAACAATTGAAATTATTTGAACAATTCTGCCAGCCATCATTCTTATTTTTATTGCACTGCCTTCTTTACGATTATTGTATCTTCTAGATGAAGTTAATAAACCCAGAGTTACCCTTAAAACAATTGGGCATCAATGATATTGAAGATATGAATATTCAGATTTTATGCAAGTAGAATTCGACTCATATATGACGCCTACTTCTGACCTCCCCGAACACGGCTTCCGGCTACTAGATGTTGATAACCGAACTGTTTTACCTATAAACACACAAATCCGAGTATTAATCACCGCAGCAGATGTTATTCATTCCTGAACAGTACCCGCACTTGGTGTAAAAGCAGATGCTGTCCCTGGACGACTAAATCAAGTAAGATTTATAATTAACCGGCCCGGTCTATTCTATGGTCAATGTTCAGAGATTTGTGGTGCTAATCATAGGTTTATACCTATTTTAGTAGAAAGTGTTCCCACTGATTCATTTTTAAATTGAATTTCCTCTATAACGGACTCACCCGATGACTGAAAGTAAGTTTAGGTCTTTTAAACCTAAAATAGTAGTCACGCCTACTTCAGGTGAAAGAACTTAATTAAAATAATAATATAGAATTGTCATTTCTAATTTATCCAAAGAGGATAGTTCTTAATGCCACAAATAGAACCTTTATTATGATTAAATCTTTTTATTATATTCCTAATAAGATTCTCTGTCTTTTTTATTATAAATTATTATTTAAAATCACTTCCTAAAATCAGGTCACCAACTATAAAATTTACCTCCTCTAGAAAAATCTGAAGTTGATAACAAGGTTATTCTCCATTTTTGAACCCTCCTCAAGAATTATATCATTATCTCTTAATTGAGCATCAACATTCCTAGGTTTATTATTTATTCCATATTTATACTGAATTTCTCCATCACGTTGATCCCTTACATGAAGGAAGTTAACCACTACACTTCATTTAGAATTTAAAACACTTTTAGGTCCCTCTCATACAGGTAGAACTATTGTATTTGTATCCCTATTTAGATTAATTGTTTTTAATAATTCATTAGGTCTCATGCCTTATGTTTTTACTAGAACTAGACATTTAGTAATAACTTTATCCCTTTCATTACCGCTATGATTAACTTTTATAATTTTTGGTTGAATTAATCATACACAACACATATTTGCTCATTTAGTACCCCAAGGTACTCCTCCAGCCCTTATACCATTTATAGTTCTAATTGAAACCCTAAGAAATCTTATTCGCCCTGGGACATTAGCAGTTCGATTAGCAGCCAATATAATCGCAGGCCACCTCTTACTTACTTTATTAAGAGGAACTGGTCCATCTCTTTCGACTACTTTAGTCTCTTTCCTATTATTAACTCAAATTCTTCTACTAATACTAGAATCTGCTGTAGCAATTATCCAGTCTTATGTATTCGCAGTTTTAAGAACTCTTTATGCAGGAGAGATTAACTAATGACATCATCACACGGCATGCATTCTTATCACCTTGTAGATATAAGACCTTGGCCCCTCACAGGATCAATTAGAGCCATAATGTTAACCACAGGGCTTGTAAAATGATTTCATCAATTCAATATCGATCTCCTAATTTTAGGTATTGTAGCTACAGTTTTAACAATAATTCAATGATGACGAGATATTACACGAGAAGGAACCTATCAGGGGCTTCACACAAGAATTGTTATAAATGGACTACGGTGGGGTATAATCTTATTTATTGTCTCAGAAGTTTTATTTTTCTTTTCCTTTTTTTGGGCATTTTTCCATAGAAGTTTGTCCCCAACAGTAGAAATTGGAATGTGTTGACCACCTCTCGGAATCGAACCATTTAATCCTTTTCAAATTCCCCTTTTAAATACAACAATTCTTTTATCATCAGGAGCAACAGTAACATGAGCTCACCATGCAATTATAGAATCGAATCACACACAAGCAATTCAAAGATTAGCCCTAACAATTATCCTAGGATTCTATTTTACAGCCCTCCAAGCTCTTGAATATGTAGAAGCATCTTTTACAATTGCAGACTCAGTTTACGGTTCGACATTCTTTGTTGCCACAGGTTTCCACGGTCTCCATGTTATTATTGGTTCAACGTTTTTAGCTATTTGTTGATTTCGATTATATAATTGTCACTTTTCAGCCTACCATCACTTCGGATTTGAAGCCGCAGCATGATATTGACACTTTGTAGATGTAGTTTGATTATTCCTTTATGTCTTCATTTATTGATGAGGCGGATGCCTTTTTAATATAAAAAGTATAGTTGGCTTCCAACCAACCAGTCTAAAATATTTAGAAAAGGCAATTGTCATTATTACATCCATTATTTTAATTACTATTTTATTAGCAACCATTGTAATGGTTTTAGCATCTTTACTATCAAAGAAAATAATTATTGATCGAGAAAAAAGTTCTCCTTATGAGTGTGGTTTTGATCCAAAGGGATCCGCACGTCTCCCTTTTTCCCTCCGATTTTTCTTAATTGCAGTGATCTTTTTAATCTTCGATGTTGAAATTACACTTCTTCTACCCCTTGCCTCTATTATTAATATTACAAACATTTACTCATGATTAATTACAGGAACTATTTTTTTAGCAATTTTATTATTCGGGCTTTATTATGAATGATATCAAGGTGCTTTAAATTGATCAAATTAAAGTTATAGTCTAATTTATGATTCATGATTTGCACTCATGAGATGTTTTACTAAACTAACTTTAAATTAGAAAGTGAAAAATTACATTTAGTTTCGGCCTAAACTTTGGTCATATAGACCTCTAATTTTAGTAGAAGCCAAAAAGAGGCATATCACTGTTAATGATATTATTGAAGTACTTCACCTTCCTACTAAGAGATATTTTTGGATAGAGAAAAAGCTTCTAACTTCCTTCTCAAGTGGTTCGATTCCACTTATATCTTGTTTTAGTGGTGTATTAATAACACATTATATTTTCACTATAGAGCAGGGAATTGATTCCCCTAAAATTCATTCACAGACCTATCGGTCACTTTTGCAGCTTCAATGCAATATTCTAAACTTGAATTATAAGAATAAATAATAAAAAATAAAATAATTAACCAAATAATAAAAACCTTCATAAGAACCTTTACTCTATTATCTTGAAAAACTTGAACACGCCGAGAACTATCTCTGATAAATTTATAAATTCCTTGTCCACCATAAAATTCCGACCAACCCCCATCACCTCTTTTTAAAACAACTTGCCTTGTTTTTAAACTAGCAAAGTTCAAACCAAAGGTAGATAAAAACGGTATAAATCATATTGAACCTATAACAACTACTCTTCCATATAACCCTAGAGATTTTAAATTAAAATTTACTCTTATAATATTAATCATATATCCTACAAACCCTCCTAAAATTCTAACTACCAGTGGTAATGTTTTAAATTCTATTCTTATACAAATTATGTAAGGCTCTGGAAAAATTAACCAAGATAGAAAACAACCTCCTATAATTGCACCAGTTCTCAGCCCAACTATAGGACTAGTTATTACACTAGAATTATCAGCAATTATACTCAAACCACTTAAATTAAAATTACCTCTTAAGCTATAATAAATCAAACGAAATGTATAACACACAGTAAGTCCAGTAGCTAAAGCATATAATAAAAAAGCAATAAAGTTAATTTTACTTATAAAAGCAACTTCTAAAATTATATCTTTAGAATAAAATCCAGCTAAAAACGGTATTCCACATAAGGCCAAATTAGCCAAATTTATACACATTCTAGTTAATGGTATGAACTCAACAATTCCTCCTATACAACGAATATCTTGATATTCCTTCACATTATGAATAATAACTCCTGCACATATAAATAATAAAGCCTTAAATAAAGCATGAGATAACAAATGGAAAAAAGCCAAATCTGCAAAACCTAATCTTAAAATACTAATCATTACACCTAGTTGTCTCAAAGTCGATAAAGCAATAATCTTTTTTAAATCATATTCAAAATTAGCTCCCAATCCAGCCATGAATATAGTCAAACAAGAAATAATTAATAAAAAAGATTGCACCTGAGATTCATAAAAGGCACCACTGAAACGAATTAATAAGTAAACGCCAGCAGTAACCAAAGTAGAAGAATGAACGAGAGAAGAAACAGGAGTAGGAGCAGCCATAGCTGCCGGAAGTCAGGCAGAAAAAGGAATTTGAGCACTTTTAGTTATAGCTGCCAACACAACCAAAAACTTTAAAATTGTACCTAGTCCCCCATCCCTCATATATCTAGTATAATAAAAAAAATTTCAACCCCCAATATTAAATATTAACGCAATACTCAATAAAATAGCTACATCTCCCACACGATTTGATAACACAGTTAGTATACCAGCATTAGCAGATTTTTCATTAGAGTAATAAATTACTAATGCATAAGATACCAACCCTAGTCCATCTCACCCCAATAGAATACTAATTAAGTTTGGACTAATAATCAAAGCTGCTATTGACGCTACAAAACACAAAACTAAATATATAAAACGATTAAAATTAAAATCACCTAGTATATAATCACCTCTATAAAACAAAACCATCGCAGAAATAAAAAAAACAAATCTTAAAAATATTAGAGATATCCAATCAAAAATAAAACTTACTACAATAGAACAAGAATTAAGCGAAATAAATTCCCATTCAATAATATTTACAATATTTACACTTAAAGATCAAATAGACAACAGTAACAACCTAAAAGAACTTAAACATAAAAATACCAGTCTATTTAAATGTATTTTAATTTTTCAACTCATGGTCTAAAATAAATATATTATATCTTTGGTCCCACAAACCAATATTTTCTTTAAACTATTTAAACATCTTAATATATTGGAATTAGTATTCCCCCTTTTAAAATTAAAATATTTAGAGGAAACCAATGTAAAAACAAAACTAAATATTCCCGAATCTTACCTGAACACACGGAGTAAACAGAATTATAAAAAACTCCATGCTGACTTAAAGAATATATGTATAATGTGTATGCAGCCCTAAAAAATGATAATAATGAAATACCCACCATGGTTAACGAACTCCACCTAACAACTCTTATAATCAAATTAATTTCTCCAAGTAAATTTAAAGTAGGTGGCGCTGCCATATTGCCAATTCTTAATAAAAATCACCACAATCCTATACTAGGCATAAATCTTAACAATCCCTTACTAATTAATAACCTTCGACTTCCAATTCGTTCATATACTATATTTGCCAAACAAAACAAACCGGAAGAACATAGCCCATGTCCCACTATAACAACTACAGCTCCATTTAGCCCCCATCAACCAAATACCACTAACCCACATAATACTAATCCCATATGCGCAACAGAAGAATATGCAATTAAAGATTTAATATCAACTTGTCGTAAACACATTAATCTTACAATAAATCCACCCAAAATAGCAACACTTATCCACAACCCTGAATACAATTTATTAACTTCTCTGAATAAAGGTAAAACTCGAATCAAGCCGTAACCACCAAGCTTTAATAAAACCCCAGCTAAAATTATAGAACCAGCAACAGGTGCTTCTACATGGGCCTTAGGTAGTCACAAATGAAACATATATATAGGTAACTTCACAATAAAAGCAAAAACCGTAGCAAAATACCATACAACCCCAACTAACCTATGAATTTCTACTCTTTCCACAACATTTAATGTTAAACTCATTCCACTGTTATAAATACTTAATAAAGATACAAGCAAGGGTAATGAAGCAAATAAAGTATAAAAAAGTATATAAATACCTGCTTCCACACGCTCAGGTTGATATCCTCACCCTAAAATTAAAATTAAAGTAGGAATTAAAGATCTCTCAAACCTGATATAAAATAGCAAATAATCTATAGCTCTAAATGTAATAATCAATATAATTAACAACAAAATATTAACAACCAAGAACAAAGAAGAAAAATTATTCATAAATTTAATTTTATATCTTGATATGACAACCAAACCTATTACCCATATCCTGAGCAAAATTAAAATATAACTAGTAAAATCATAACCTATTATACTACCAAGATCTGAGATTAAAAAATAATGATTTCTTATAATACCAAACAGAAATCTTATAAAAAAAATAAAAAACTGAATTACCTCTCATCGGTTTTTAATCTGAATCAATAATCCTAACGACAAAATATATTTTAACATCTTAAAATTCTAAAACTATTAAAACAGTCATTACCGTGCGTTCGCACGATACTAACTAAAATAGATAATCCCAAAGCCCCTTCACATGCGGCCAAAGTCAAAAAAAACAACACAAAATACACTTCATTGCCCAAAAAACAAAATCCTATTCCCATTATTCAAAAAATACCAAGTATAATAAATTCTAAACTGAGTAATATATTTAATAAATGTTTTCGATATAGGCAAAAGGATCATAGCCCACAAAAAATTATAATAATAGAACAAATAACCATATAGTTAGAGAATAGTATCATCGCCTCAATAGTTTAAAGAAAACTTTGGTCTTGTAAACCAAGAATGAAAATTATTTCTTAAGGCTTCAGAAGAAGAGGTTACCCCTATCAATAATTCCCAAAATTAATATTTTTATTAAACTATCTTCTGTTCTTCTGATATTTTACTTATTACATTACCACTCACCCTATTTATTGCAGCTCTATTTACCCAATTAACACACCCACTATCTATAGGATTGATATTATTACTTCAAACCATTCTTATCTGCTCTTGCAGTGGTATTATACTCCCATCATTTTGATTTTCATATATCCTATTTTTAATTTTTCTAGGTGCAATATTAGTCTTATTTATTTATGTTACATCTTTAGCATCAAATGAGCCACTTACATTCTCTATGTCATATTCCTTCTTTTTTATTTTACTGATTCCTTTGATCACCCTAATTCTTATCCTCAGAGATCCTTTAATCACTTTCGCAGGACAATCAAATATAATAAGCATTTATTTATTTAACTCTCTAAACCTCACTAACCTACTTACTAGCTCAATCTACAATCAATCAACTATAATATTTACCATTTTTATCGTTTTATATTTATTATTAACTTTATTTGCAGTTGTTAAAATTACAAATGTATTTTTCGGGCCTCTGCGAATATCATAATGACAACACCAATTCGTAAATCACACCCCCTACTCAAAATTGCCAACGGAGCATTAGTAGATATGCCCCTACCTAGTAATATTTCAATTTTCTGAAATTTTGGATCTTTATTAGGTCTTTGTTTAATGGTTCAGATTGCAACAGGACTATTTCTTGCAATACATTATACAGCCCATATTGATTTAGCATTCTCAAGGGTCACTCATATTTGCCGAGATGTTAATTATGGATGACTTTTACGAACTCTTCACGCTAATGGTGCCTCTTTTTTCTTTATCTGCCTTTATTTACACATTGGACGAGGAATATATTATGGTTCATACATAATTTTCCATGCATGATCAGTTGGAGTATTAATCTTATTTGCAACAATAGCAACCGCATTTTTAGGATACGTTTTACCGTGAGGGCAAATATCATTTTGAGGAGCAACAGTTATTACTAACTTATTATCCGCTGTACCTTATATCGGAATAGATTTAGTTCAATGAGTTTGAGGAGGTTTTGCAGTAGACAATGCCACATTAACTCGATTTTTTACATTTCATTTTCTTCTCCCATTTATTATTGCAGCCTTATCTATAGTTCATATTTTATTCCTACATCAAGCTGGAGGCAATAACCCACTTGGTGTATCAAGACAAGTAGATAAAGTCCCATTTCACCCATACTTCACATTTAAAGATATTGTTGGATTTGGAGTTATATTACTATTTTTAGTCCTTCTAACTCTATTAAATCCTTATTTACTAGGAGATCCAGATAATTTTATTCCTGCAAACCCTTTAGTAACCCCTGCACACATTCAACCAGAATGATATTTCTTATTCGCTTACGCAATTCTACGTTCAATTCCTAATAAATTAGGAGGAGTTATTGCTCTCGCACTATCAGTTGCTATTCTATTTATCCTACCTTTTACTCATGTTTCAAAATTTCGAAGGTTAACATTTTATCCTTTAAATCAGTTTATATTTTGATCACTTGTAGCCATTGTTTTATTACTAACATGAATTGGTGCTCGACCTGTTGAAGATCCTTATATTTTAACTGGTCAAGTTCTAACAATTTTATATTTCTCTTACTATATTATCAATCCCCTAATTCTAATATTATGAGATAAAATATTAGATTAATTGATTAGTTTAAAATAAAACTAATGTTTTGAAAACATTTAATAGAATAAAGTATTTCTATCAATTAAATATGGTGCCTGACTAAAGGATAGCACTGATAAAGCTAATCATGTAGCGTTACTGCTACCCATATTATACACACAAAAAATTTAGCATAATTAAGAGATATTCACAACAAAACACAGTATTTTAACTCCCATATAAAAAAATAAATAATTTAAAGAAACAGGAAGAAATCTTTTTCAAGCTAAATATATTAATTTATCATATCGTAATCGAGGTAATGTTCCACGAACCCATACAAAAGCAAAAGCAATCAATCTTAATTTAATATAAAAAGACACCCTGCATGGATTACCCCCTAAAAAAATAATTACAAACAAAGTCCTCATAAATAAAATTCTAGCATATTCTGCCATAAAAATAAGAGCAAACCCTCCTGCTCCATATTCCGTGTTAAATCCAGAGACTAATTCAGATTCACCTTCAGCAAAATCAAAAGGAGTTCGATTAGTCTCTGCTAAACAAGAAGCAAATCAAATCATAGACAACGGTAAAAAAAATCACAAAAGTCAAAACTTTTCTTGATAATAATTAAATAAACCTATATTAAACCCACCAATAAGAAAGATAACAGACAACAAAATTAAAGCCAATCTTACTTCATAAGAAATAGTTTGAGCTACAGCTCGTAAACTCCCTAAAAGAGAATATTTACAATTAGAAGACCACCCAGCAGCCATTGTTGAATACACTCCTAATCTTAAACAACATAAAAAAAACAAAATACCTAAATTAAAATTCATAAAACCAGTTTCATATGGCAAAACTCTCCATACTACTAAAGATACAAATAACCTAAACACAGGAGACAAGTAATATGGAAAAAAATTAGATAGTGTTGGTATTGTTTGCTCCTTAGTAAACAACTTTACAGCATCAGAAAAAGGTTGTAAAATTCCCATGTAACCAACCTTATTTGGGCCTTTACGGATTTGAATATAACCTAAAATTTTACGCTCCAACAATGTTACAAAAGCCACACTAATTAAAACACAAATAATTAAAATCAAATAATTAATAACTATTACCACAGATAACATAAATACTCAATGATTTCTTACATTCATTGATTACAAACTAATAATATTTAAATATTTTTCTAAATCCATTTAGCTTTTTCACAAAATTATTAGCAATTTCACTTATTTAAAATAATATTTATTATATTTAAATTATTTAAACTTTTTAATCCTTTCGTACTAAAAAAGTTTCAAATTTATTAGAAGATAGAAACCAACCTGGCTCACGCCGGTTTGAACTCAAATCATGTAAATTTTTAAAGGTCGAACAGACCTTTCTTACTTAGCTGCTGCACATAAGTAGACAATTTAATTCAACATCGAGGTCGCAAACTTTTTTCTCGATATGGGCTCTCAAAAAAAATTACGCTGTTATCCCTAAAGTAACTTAAACTTTTAATCTTTACTTAGGATCATTTTAACTCCAAAAATTTTTGTTATAAAAATAAAGCAGGTACTTTTAATTTTACTTTCGTCGCCCCAACGCAATATTTCCACAGATAAATTAATTTTCACAAACCTTTCTTAAAAAATATGAAAAAATATAAAGCTTTATAGGGTCTTATCGTCCCTCTAAATTATTTAAGCCTTTTTACTTAAATGTTAAATTCAATAATTTTTATAAAGATAGCTTATTTCTTGTCCGACCATTCATACAAGCCTTCAATTAAAAAACTAGTGATTATGCTACCTTCGCACGGTCAAAATACCGCGGCCCTTCAACACTCAGTGGGCAGGCCAGACTTGTTAAACCTTCAACAAGACATGTTTTTGATAAACAGGCAGAAATATTTATTTGCCGAGTTCCTCAATAAAAACATACCATACTTAAAAAATAATATATTTTTTATTATCCATATTTTACTTAATAATAAATATTACTAATAGAATCAATATTACTAACACTTTGTTAATTTTATATTATAGTTCTTTACTTTAAACAGAGAACACATATTAAGCTTATCTAATTATCAGTTAAAACACCCTATAAAACTAGCTACCTCTAAGCCTATTTATAATTATTAACTTATAACTTGTTCCACAATTTACACATAATTGTATAAGAAGCTCTTCCCTCCTACACTTTATTTACTTTTTATAAAAAAAATAACCTAAATTAAATTTATTTCAAGAACAACTAGATATAAAAATTCGATCGACGTTTCATCACTAATTACATTTTCAATATTATTTTTCTACATAAAATGACAAATTATAATTAGACACTTTTTTACCGAGATTTAAATGTATATATTATCAATTTTAACCCTCCCTAATACACAAGGTACATATTTTAAAAATTACTACCAATAATATTTACACACTAAATTATTTCATAATTCCCTTTCAGTACTATTTCACTATTGCCAATAATTATTATCCTTTTCTGTTAAATTTACTATGTATAAATAAACATAAAAATATTTTTCTTAAAACTCCTAAAATAAATATTAAACGCTCCAATTTTAGCCATACTTAATAAATAAAGATATCCCGACTTGCACGAGAACCGTTTCAATGTAAGTGAACTGCTCAATTTTAAGCTTTATCTCTTCTAGGTACACTTTCCAGTACACCTACTCTGTTACGACTTATTTCACCTTGTAATGAAAGCGACGGGCGATATGTACATAACCTAGAGCTATTATCATTTTTCCTTATTAAAAAAACATTACAATTAAATCCACTTTAATAATTATTCTTTTCAATAATTAATCCATATAATTATAAATTATTGTAACCCATTTTTACTTAATTATAAGCTGCACCTTGATCTAATATATTAGTAATTTACTATTTTAACAATTATATCTTATAAGAATTATCTAATAATGACGGTATACATACTGAATATACAAAACTAAGCAAGATATTACGTGGTTTATCGCTTATAAAACAGGTTCCTCTAACAAGACTAAGCTACCGCCAAGTTCTTTGATTTTTAAGAACATAACTAAAAATAGTCTGATATTTAATAATTAAATATGTGTATAATAGGGTATCTAATCCTAGTTTATACCACAAATTAAATAGCTTCAATAAATATTATATAACTACTATATTAGATATTTAATACACCAATTTCACCTTTTATTAACTCAAATATAGCACTTTATTACTAATATCATTAATTTAACTACTAACCAATAATTATATATCTGCCCTCTAAGTATAACCGCGACTGCTGGCACAAAATTTTAGTCAGGACTAAAACAATTACTAATTCAACCTCCCAGTCATTTATACTAATGTCTCACACTTCGACTTTATCACATACGCACTATTATATTTTTAAAAAAACAGCCCTTAGTCTCACAAAAATTTAAATGTATTTTATATTGCTCTAATATATAAAATAAGCAAGAATCAAACTTTGAACACTTATCCACCCATATCGACCACTAATTTCTTCTATACTTATAAAATTTAAAAATTAATACCTACCTATTATATAACTACTACACTTATCACACACACTTTGTTCCATCTCTTCTTCAACAAGCCAAATAATATAATATATATTATTATTTATTTTATTGTATGATCAATAATTATATTATTAAATTTTAAGTATCATTTAATTATCGATATTCATTTTAATTATATTTATATAATTATTAATTTAATTATAGAATTTACAAATTTATAATATTTATGTAATTAAAAAGTACAATTATAAAGAAATTAATTCTATACATATTTATTCATAATTTATAATGTTTCCAATTTTTAATTTGAAAAATAAAGATAAGTTAAGAATATATAATTAGTACTCTTTATATTTTAAATAATTTTTAGATATATAGAATAATATATATAAGTTTATTTTCATAACTGGAATCTTAAGCATTTAATGTATGACCATAGATATCTCTTGTATTTTATAATGCATAGTTTTTTTATAAACTTAAATAAAGATCAATAAGTCATACTGTGTATTAATTAAGTGTTAACTTTTTCACTCGATGAATCAAAGTTAACACTTGTTTAATACACAGTATCATATGCATTTAATAGTATATATTATATATTCTTTAATATGTACGCATTAATGGTCTTTATAAATTATAATGTAAAATTAAATAATTTATATACATATATATGTATATATATACTTGCACACATTTATTTATCCACCTAAATACCTTTTTCTCCCTCATTATTATATAAAAAAGAATTACACTTTTTCCTTAAAAATCAAAATTTTATATGCACTATACACCATTATATACTTTTCCATCTAAGTCCCAGTATATTCACACATCTTTAGATTTGCAATCTAACGTCTTTAATTTCCACTATGAGACCTAATGAAAGAGATGTTCTCCCGTACTTAGATTTACAATCTAATGCCTATTTCCACTCAGCCATTTCATTATTATTCTATCCCTTATATATTTTCACCAAAGCATTGGTATCAATATTCATATTTCTGTAAAAAGATAAGCTAACTAAGCTAGTGGGCTCATACCCCACCTATGGGAACTTCAACTTCTCTCTTTTTAATTTTAGTGTCTATTTTTCACCCTTTATTTTTTTTTTCTCTAACTCTAGGAGTTATTATTTCTATTTCGTCCCCGACATGATTTAGAGCTTGAATTGGATTAGAATTAAATCTTTTATCATTTATCCCAATTATTGCTATTAGAAAAAATTCATTCTCTTCTGAAGCCTCTTTAAAATATTTTTTAATTCAAGCTTTAGGTTCAGCTGCAATTATTGCCTCCGCCTCATTTATATTAATTTCACCCTTAAATACCAACCTCATTATTGAATCAGCCCTATTATTAAAATTAGGAGCTGCTCCATTTCATTTTTGATTTCCTCAAGTAATAGAGGGCCTAGATTGATTTAATGCAATTTTACTCATAACAATTCAGAAAATAGCTCCAATAATTCTGATTTCATACACACTCACTAATACTTTAAACCAAAACTACCTAATAATATTTGCATTAATTTCAAGATTAATTGGAGCTATTGGAGGAATCAATCAAACAATATTACGTAAAATTCTAGCTTTTTCATCGATTAACCATATATCATGAATGCTTATATCTATATCCCTAAGAGAGCTATACTGATTCTACTACTTTATTTTCTATTGTATTATCTCATCTTCCATTGCTATCTTATTTTTATTTCAACAAGCTTTTCATGTCTCCCATTTATCGTCCACTTCATTAACTTCTTTAACTAAAATTTTGACTTTAATCTCTCTCTTATCATTAGGTGGATTACCTCCATTTATTGGATTTTTCCCAAAATGATTAATTATTCAACAATTAGCTTTAAACTTACAAGTCTTACCTCTAACCATTATACTATTTGCAGCCCTTATTACCCTGTACTATTACCTCCGAATCATTATTACATCATTAACGCTTCAATCTTTGAAAACATCTTGATATAAGCTCCAGCTCTTACCAGCAAAATTATTTTTACCAATTTTAATAATATTTAATTTATCTTCGCTATTAGTGATCCCATCATTAGTGTTCTTTTAAGATCTTAAGTTATTCAAACTAACATCCTTCAAAGTTGTAAAAAAAAGACTCTCCTTTTAGATCTTACCA